AGTTTTTTTTTTTTTTGAAATTTATTTTCACGAATTTCTTTCTAATGTAATAAGATTCAAATTCGTATTTTTTCGTTACTAAAAATTTCTTGCCATATCCATATCTATAATTAGATATTGTATGGGATCTTTTAAAGTAAAGGTTAGAACAAAAGAAATCAGCTTATTAGCTGATTAAAGATAAAAATCATCGTCCTCCTCTCCTTCCCTTATTCAACTATTCAAATTCAATCTCGATAGAAAATACCAGAATTTCGTTTTTTGAATCGAGGGTTCCTAATGTCCAGACTTATCTGAATCTTATTTATGATCTTATTGATTTTCAGAAGAAAAATCTCATCTTTTTTTTATCGAATAAATTATGAATTGAATAGAGTCATTTTTATCGAAAACTTAAAGCAGCTTGCCAAACAAAGGCTAAGAGAAAAAAGAGTACAGGGATAACCGGCATAACGTCTACGATTGGATTGAAAAAGGCATAAGCCTCGGGCAATTTGGCGAAGAAAAAACTACTCGAATAAAGGGTAGAATTAAGACAGATACAGATTAAACTAAAGATATTAAACATAACAAATATTCTTTTCTTGTTCTTAAAGATTCAAATTAAATTGAAATGATAATAAATTATCAGATTGTATTTAGTTGTTTTTCTGAGGAAAATTTGAAAATAAAAAGGCAGATAAAAGAAATCAATTCTTCTTTTTATTTTACTTCTCCCCAATAAAGAATCCTTCCTTACATTATCCAATCAAATAAGAATACAAAGAATTCTATTTTCATACAATATATTAATTGAATTCTAAGTAATGATCAATTAATCTTTTTGATTCTATATCTATTGGGTTGAATCCTAGCGACAACATATCCTATATTTATTTTGGTTGATTATTGACGAATAACCGATATTTATCTTAGTTTTTCTTAGACCAAATCAAAATGGGGCGTGGCCAAGCGGTAAGGCAGCGGGTTTTGGTCCCGTTACTCGGAGGTTCGAATCCTTCCGTCCCAGATCGTTTGCATCAGAAACGAAAGATTCTTCTCTATTGAAATTGAAAATTTTTCATTCAACAATTTTCTGTTTAATGTTGGATACAATGTTATCCAATAGGAATTCTAAGAATGATTCTAAGAATCATATCTTTTTTTTTTTTAAGAAAAAGGAAAAAGATATGATGGACAATCTCGAAAGATCTGTTGAAAATGTAAATCAGTTTGCTTAAAACTGATTTGTTTTTTTTTTTTCATGTGATGTGATATTATTCATATGAGAAAATATGGGAGAATTTGAAGTGAAATCCTTTCCGGATAAACACTTATCTATAAGTGTAGATTATTATGTATCGGTTCAGCCAATGACTATTCATGATTCCTTATTGAATCAATTGCATACGGTTCCAAATTAAAATAAAATTAGAGGGATGTTATGGTAAAACTTCGTTTGAAACGATGTGGTAGAAAGCAACGTGCGACTTGAAGGACATGATTGGCTGTGGATTCTGACATCCACCATTTTCTATACGAATGAAGATGCTCTTGTCTCGACATAGTTTGTTCTACTAGGAACCTTATTGAATTTGTCTTGGGTTGCTAAATAAATCAAAGATATTAATGGTATATATAAAGATATTAATGGTATATATTATATATAAGGTATAGCATATGATGGAGCTCGAGCAAAAATGATTGATTTTCATTTATCGGGGGAATAATCTAGGGTTAGTAAAAATCAATAAGTTAGACCAACTTTGTAAATATATCATCAATATCTAAATATAGATAAATGGAGAGGTTCAAATTTGAATAAGTTTGAAATGAAAAAAAATCAAATTTGTCGAAATTTTCAAACTGTTTCGATCAAGAGTGTATCACAAAGGAATCAATCTTTCGTATGATTTTTTCCTTTTCCGTAGAAAGAACAAAAAACAAAAGGTATGTTGCTGCCTTTTTGAAAAGGAGTAAGGATCACCGAAGTAATGTCTAAACCCAATGATTTCACAAAACGCAAAGCAAAGACAACAAATTCCGGAACAAGGAAACACTATTTTCACTTGTCTCAACAATTGGATCAGAATGAGTAAAAAAATAGATCCGAAAGGAGACAAAAAAAGAGGTTAGAGACAGCTCAAGAAATTCTAAGGATTTCCTTTCGAACTCTTTCAAAACTACCCAACTTGAGTTAGGAGTACAAATGAAATTTCTTTTTCTGTAAAGAAGGAAAAAAAAAAGGCTCAAATTAAAGTCTAATTCTTTATGGATCCATTTATCTTTCTCTTTCTATCTATATAGATAGAAAGAGAAATTCTAGAAATTAGAATCATTTTTTCTTGAGCCGTATGAGGAGAAAACTTCCTATACGTTTCTAGGGGGGCATCTTTTATCTACATCTATCCCAATGGGCCATCTATCGAATCGTTGCAATTGATGTTCGATCCCGAAGAGAAGGAAGAGATCTTCGAAAAGTGGGTTTTTATGATCCGATAAAAAATCAAACTTATTCAAATGTTTCTGCTATTTTATATTTCCTTGAAAAAGGTGCTCAACCCACAGGAACTGTTTATGATATTTTAAGGAAGGCAGAATTCTTTAAAGAATTTCGAGTTTCTTTTGATAAAAAAAGAAAGGGAAAATAAAAATCATGAATAAAAAAAGGATAGGGTAACTAGTACCTATCTTTGTTTAATTTTTTCTTCAAAGTTTCTTCTTTTCTTGTTCTATTCATACTTTTTTTATTCTTCTTTTTCTTCTTCGTATTTCTTTCTTGCTTATTTTTGTGGAACCCCCCAAAAAAAGGGGGGTAATCTTTCTTCTTGTATTTGTTATTATACCTTTCTTTTTTTGTCTTTTTTTGATTAAAGAATAAAGAAAGCCGCTATTTTTTCTATCTCTACCTTTTCCTTATTCCTTATTTTTTCCGCTCAAAGTTTTATTTTTTATGTTGTGCTAATTCAACTTCAATACAAATTTATATATAATTTCTTGAAATTTGTTTTCTAAAAAGTCCATTCATATTGACAATGGCGTATCAAACAAATATAATTTGATCGATATAATCGTATATCGATATCGTATATAAATAGATCTTTATATCCCCATTCGCTATTGGCTCTTTCCTTTACTTTAGTAAAATGGATGAGTTTGCTGAATTTTTTTTTATTTCGATCATATCTACACTTCATATTGATCCGGGTTGCTAACTCAACGGTAGAGTACTCGGCTTTTAATTGCGACTATGATCTTTTACACATTTGGATGAAAGAATTCGTCTAGACTATTGGTAGAGTTTATAAGACTGCGACTGATCCTTAAAGGTAATGAATGGAAAAAAAAGCATGTCGTAAAAAGAATAATTCTAATAGAATAATAGAAATAGAACGAGAATTTTTATTTTTAGAAAAATTTTAAAATTGAGTAAAGTATTTCGGGTCTAGTGAATAAATGGATAGAGCCTTATGGCTCCAATTCGAGTAAGACAAAAAAGCAACGAGCTTACCTTCTTAATTTGAATGATTACCCGATCAAATTACTAATTATACGTTAAAAATAGATTAGTGCCTGATGTGGGAAAAGGTTCTCTTGTGAATTGTGAATGGACCTTTGATTCTTTTTTTTTATTAATCCTAATTATTCTTTATTGTGGATTGGAGACAGATGTGTATAAGAAATAGTATAGTGATAAAAAATCATTTTTCCAAAGTCAAAAGAGTGATTGGGTTGCAAAAATAAAAGATTTTTACCCCTTATTTCTTCCTTTTTCTTATTGTTCTTTTTTATTGTTATTCTAGTTCTATTAACAAGGAAAAGAAAATCAAATTGGATAGAAAGGGAAAGGAAAAAGATCTGTAGATTGGGCTCTCTGTCTCCGGGGTATATATTCTTTATTTGTTCTTATTTTTAGAGAATCTTTTACTTCTTACTTAGATTATCATTCTGTTTTTTACGTCACAGTACAGTCTAAAAGTAGATATTATCTAAAGTAAAAGTCTAAAAAGTATAGACAGTGCATAGTATATATTAATACTAATATATTAATACTAGCCTATTCATAATAGACTCTATTATGAGAATTCTCCCTTAGAAGAAAAATATTCTTATTCTCAATATTATTTTAGTATAAGAGAAACAATATACTACATACAACATACGCATACGCCGTTCTGACCAGATTGCACTATGTATCATTTCATCACACAAGAAGTGCCTCTCTTTTTTAGTTACAGTAGAAATGTATTTAAAAGGCAGTATTACAAGGATATTGAGATTGAAAAAAGATAGATTTCGGCAACAAAACTTCCTATATCCGCTACTCCTTCAGGAGTATATTTATTCACTTGCTCATTATCATAGCTTCAATAGTTTGATTTTTTACGAACCTGTGGAAATTATTGGTTATGACAATAAATCTAGTTTAGTACTTGTGAAACGTTTAATTACTCGAATGTATCAACAGAAATCTTTGATTTCTTCGGTGAATGATTCTAACCAAAATGAATTTTGGGGGCACAAGAATTCTTTTTCTTCTCATTTTTCTTCTCAAATGGTATCAGAAGGTTTTGGAGTCATTCTGGAAATTCCATTCTCGTCGCGATTAGTATCTTCCCTTGAAGAAAAAATAAAACCAAAATCTCAGAATTTACGATCTATTCATTCACTATTTCCCTTTTTAGAGGATAAATTCTCACATTTAAATTATGTGTCAGATCTACTAATACCCCATCCCATCCATCTGGAGATCTTGGTTCAAATCCTTCAATGTTGGATCAAAGATGTTCCTTCTTTGCATTTATTGCGATTGTTTTTCCACGAATATCATAATTTGAATAGTCTCATTACTTCAAAGAAATCCTTTTACGTCTTTTCAAAAAGAAAGAAAAGATTCTTTTGGTTCCTACATAATTCTTATATATATGAATGCGAATATCTATTCCTGTTTCTTCGTAAACAGTCTTCTTATTTACGATCAATATCTTCTGGAGTCTTTCTTGAGCGAACACATTTCTATG